ATCTTCACTTTCAATAGTTACATACAAGTCTCTAGAACATAGAAAAGCAGGATGTCCATGACGTGTACGTGTCGGATGAACCAAATCCTCATTGAATCTTATTTTTCCATTAGAAGGGGCTCGGACATGTTCTGCAGTACCCCCTGTGAATACTCCGCCGGTATGAAAAGTTCTTAATGTTAATTGAGTACCTGGTTCTCCAATAGATTGACCTGCAATAATACCTACAGCTTCTCCCAATTCGACCAGGTCGTCGTGAGCTGGGCTTCGGCCATAGCATAGTTGACAAATCCAAGATGTACTCCTACAAGTAAAGGGGGTTCGAATGGAGATTGGTTGTGCTCTAAAAGTTATGAATCTATTAACAAGTCCAACCCCAATATCTTGATTTCTAGTAGCAATGCATCGCGAACCTATATATATATGATCCGCTAATACACGCCCAATTAATGTTTGGATAAAAATCCTGTCGGTCATCATTCCATTTCGAGGACTTACAGAAATACCTCGTACGGTGCCACAATCTGTTCGACGTACAACAATGTGTTGAACTACTTCAACAAGTCTGCGCGTGAGGTATCCTGCATCTGATGTTCGGATAGCGGTATCCACAACTCCTTTACGGGCTCCGTAGCAAGAAATAATATATTCTGTTAAAGAGAGTCCTTCGCGTAAATTGCTTTGAATGGGTAAATCAATCATTTGACCTTGGGGATCCGACATTAATCCTCTCATACCTACTAATTGATGTACCTGAGATGCATTTCCTCTGGCTCCCGAAAAAGACATTATATGGACTGGATTAAAAGGATCGGTCATCCGAAAATTAGGATTCATTTCTTGTCGCAAATATTCACTTGTGGCATACCAGATCTCGATCGATTGACGTAATTTTTCTACCGCGTGTACATTCCCATAATGATGGTGTTTTTCCAAAATAAAACTTTGTTGTTCAGCGTCTTGAACTAGCCATCTTTTAGAAGGTATTGTTAAAAGATCATCAATTCCTAATGAAATGGATGCGGCGGTAGCTTGTCGGAAACCCAGAGTCTTTACTTGATCCAGGATATGTGATGTATATCCTATTCCATAGTGATCAATAAATCGACTAATAAGTCGTTTCATGGCAGTTCCGTCTATCACTTTATTGTGAAAGACCTGAGTGGGCCGTTCTGCCATCAGTACCTCCATATTGCGCTGAGTAGAATTTGACAATGGGTTTGAGTCAGTGATTGGACAACTTCCTTTTCTAGATCTTGATTCACGTAGAAATTCCGCCATTTTATAGTCCTAGTTAACCCGGCGAGACTCGAATTCCCGCTGGTAGCATAGAATTACAACAGCCCTGCCAAAACCCCTGTATGGCTTCTTCTATTTCTCGATAAAGAGAAATATGCCCAAGAGTGGTTCGAATATATATATAAAGAATTTCTTTTTTTATACTTCTTACTATTAGATAGTGTCCATAAATCTCATAATAGGTCCCCAAAGATTCATAGTGAATTTCAATGGGAGCTTCTCTTGCAGCAATAACGCGTTGATCTAGTCGCCACCGCAGCCACAAAGGACTACCTAAATTGATTCGTTTTTGCCGAAAAGCTCCAATTGCATCATAGGCGTTACAAAAAAACGGTTCTTTTTTTTTTGTATACTTATAGTTATTATCTTCATTTTGATAGTTTCTACCATTACACGGATTATACCTATTTACACAAATACCCCGACGATTTCCACTCGTTAAGACATAGAGTCCACTAAGCATATCTTGAGTTGGTGCAGAAATGGGATCTCCAATAGTTGGAGACAAAAGATTCATATGAGAAAACATAAGTAAACGTGCCTCTGCTTGAGCCTCCAAAGATAAAGGCACATGAACAGCCATTTGATCCCCGTCAAAGTCCGCATTGAAGCCCTTACAAACTAATGGGTGTAAACAAATAGCGCGCCCTTCTACTAAAATGGGGAGGAATGCCTGTATGCCTAATCTATGCAGAGTAGGCGCTCTATTCAGCAATACAGGATGGTCATCCAGAATTTCTTGAAGTATTTCCCATACAATAGGTTTTTTTTTACGAATTTGACTCTTAGCAACTCCGATGTTCGAAGCAAGATGTTTTCTAATTAGGTCACGAATTACAAATGCCTGGAAAAGTTCTATTGCTATTTCGCGAGGCAATCCACATCGATGTAATGAAAGTGAAGGGCCCACGACAATCACTGACCGCCCTGAATAATCGACGCGTTTACCAAGCAGAGTCTCGCGAACTCTTCCTTCTTTGCCTTCAATTACATCTGAAAGCGACTTGTAAACTCTATTATGATCATCCCTCATTGGTTGTCCGCAGATTCCATTATCAAGAAGTGCATCCACCGCTTCTTGTAGCAATTTTTCCTGAGATATTATTAATTCTTCTGGCGTAGCTATACTTGTTGTTAATAGATCTGTAAGAGTATTATTCCGATAGATAATTCTTCTATAGATTTCATTAATATCCGAGGT